TTGTTATTTATAAAAACAGTCCGTCCCGTCTTGATTTTCTATTTTATCAATATTTGCATTTTCAAGGATCCTATCTACCTCATGTATTTTCTTTGAATCTCGCTTTTTAAGTATTTCGTATTTGGCCCTAATAAAAAATTTTAAATTTATGTAACACTTAAGAAGGCGGTGCTTTATATCTTTTAATATCTTTTATTAACTTTATAGTCTATTATATATGTCAAATGACACGTAGATGTAATTCACTCCATTTCTGATCGAGGTAAATTGGGAACACGGGTTCCAAGAGTTTGAATTCAAAAAAGGGGGTCTTTTTATGCCCCATCCCATCTTGTTTCGGGAAGTTTGTTATTTATAAAAACAGTCCGTCCCGTCTTGATTTTCTATTTTATCAATATTTGCATTTTCAAGGATCCTATCTACCTCATGTATTTTCTTTGAATCTCGCTTTTTAAGTATTTCGTATTTGGCCCTAATAAAAAATTTTAAATTTATGTAACACTTAAGAAGGCGGTGCTTTATATCTTTTAATATCTTTTATTCACTTTCTAGTCTATTATATATGGCAAGAACAAAATCTTGCTGAACTACACAGTTTAAACAAAATACATAAAAAATGAGTAAATGTTTAACATATATGTATCCTTCTATTCTATTTTTGTGAAAAAGGTTTTTGATCCCCTCGATTTGAAATTTGGAAATTCTTTTGAATTTCCTCTTTTAATCTTTTAATTAAGAGGCCTTTCTAAAACTTCTTCAGAAACCTCTTTACAGATTTATAGTTATCTTCTATATGGATATATAACTATATATAGAAATATAGAATCTATATTCTAATAAAAAAAAGGGGTATAGATTACGATGTCTACGAACCAATGACTATTCATGATTTCATAATTGAATCAATTCCATACTGGTTCCAAATTAGAGGAATGTTATGGTAAAACTTCGTTTGAAACGATGTGGTAGAAAGCAACGTGCGACTTGAAGGACATGATCCATTGTGGATTCTTTCTTATATCCACCATTTTGATTTCTATAGGAATGAAGGTGCTCTTGGCTTCGACATCCGTTGGTAACCTAACTAGTCCACGGTGGAGCTCGAATAGAAAGTATTAATTCATTTTTCAGGACAAGAATCTAGGGTTAATGCAAATCAATAAATTGGAGCAACTTTGTGAATATATCTTCGATATAGAAATCGAAGGGATCCCATTCGAGCGAGTTTCCAATTCAAAAGGACAATTTGTTGAAATTAATCAAACACTTTCGATCCGAAGTGGATCACCTGGGAATCAATTGTCCGTAGGATTCTTTGATAGAAGGAAATCACAAAAAGGGGTATGTTGCTGCCATTTTGAAAGGATTAAGAAGGACCGAAGTAATGCCTAAACCCAATGATTTAAAAAAAGATAAAGGATCTCAGAACAAGGAAACACCATTTTAATTGTCTCACTAACTGGGCCAGACTTAAGAATCCAAATCTATTTTCGAGACAAGCAAAAAAAGGGGTAAAGACTACTCAGAAAGAGTCTCTTTTGAATTATTTGAGAGTTATCTAACTTGAGTTATGAGTACTGAGATAGAGTCTCTTTTGAATTATTTGAGAGTTATCTAACTTGAGTTATGAGTACGAATGGTTTCTTTTTCATTTTTAAGAAAGAAGAAGAAAAAAAGACTTAAACCCTAGTCTAATTGATTTGATGATTTTATAGAATCTTTTGTCATTTATGTAATTTATTCGAATTCCATGCCATAGATAAAATTTCAAATCCAATTCTTTTTTTCTCGAGCCGTACGAGGAGAAAACTTCCTATACGTTTCTAGGGGGGGTGTATTGTTCATCTACATCTATCTCAATGAGTTGTCTATCGAATCGTTGCAATTGATGTTCGATCTCGAAGAGAAGGAAAAGCTCTTCAGAAAGTGGGTTTTTATGATCCGATAAAGAATCAAACTTATTTAAATGTTCCTGCGATTCTCTATTTCCTTGAAAAAGGGGCTCAACCTACGGGAACTGTTCAAGATATTTTTAAAAGAGTGGGGGTTTTTAAGGAACTTCATTCTAATCAAACGAAATTCAATTAAAGAAATACAAAAAAAGGGGGGAGTAGTGATTTGTATATAACTTTGGATAACCTTTCTCTACTCTTTTTTATTTACCCCCTTTCCCGCTTCCCGCTCTATTCGTATCTATTTACCATAGTTTTCATCGAATCCTTTGTTCTATAAGGACAAAACCTTTTTTTCTTGATCCTAGAAAAGTTAGACATTCTCGACAACTTGATGGTTTTTATTTTAAATTTAACTAAGAGAAAACAATAGAAAAAAAGAAATTCAATTGAATTTCTTTTTTTCTATTGTTTTCTTTTCGTAACATTTATATTGACAACAATGTATCGAACAAATATAATCCTTCGTGATAAGTGAAGTTAGATCTAGTTATTTGGTTTGTTTGGTTTTTTACTTTACTTCATTCAAAATTCAAACGACGGGTTCT